GTCCAATATATGTTTTACATCTTCTATCGTAAAATCTTTCATTTTCATAAGTTCTTCTTGACTGTTATTCAAAAGGTCTAAAAATGTATTGATATTAGACCTTTTCAGACAATTATAGACCCTGGGGGTCAATTCTGATTGGTCAATATAAATATATTTCAATGCTTTTTCTTTTTTCGTTTTCCTTGGTTTAGCTAATCTACCATGAAAATCAAAAAGGGGTAAAGTACCTTTGTGTTGATTGTTTTCTAAATGTTCTTCTGCATGGAAAAAGGGAATAAATAAATCAATCAAATTTCGGGAGGCCTCATGAAGTGCTTCTTTAGGAGTTAAACTTCCATTTGTCCATATTTCGAGAAAAAGTATTTCTTGGTTTTCATTTCCATTCACATAAGAATGAATACTATGATTTGCATTTCGAACAGGCATGAATACAGCATCTATAGGATAACTTCCATTTTGAAAGTTATTTGGCGTTTTTATACGATATCCGCGATCCCTCTTGATTTGTAATTCAATACACAAAGTTATTGGTTCTGTTAGGTTAGCTATATGCTGTGTATTATCAACGATTTCCACGGAAGGTGGTAAGATGATATCTTGAGCAGTTACATATCGGGGACCCTTGACACAAATAGACGCATCACGAGTTCCATATAGATTACTTCTCAATACAATTTCTTTCAAATTCATTAAAATTTCATGTACGGATTCTTGAATACCGATTATGGTAGAATATTCATGTGGTAGTTTCTCGAATTTTACGCGTGTGATACATGTTCCTTCTATTTCTCCAAGCAAAGCTCTTCTCATCGCAATGCCTATTGTATCGGCTTGTCCTCTCATAAGTGGAGCCAGAATAAAGCGTCCATAATAAAGACGTTTACTGTCTGCTCTTGATTCAACACATTTCCACTGTAGTGGCCGAGTAGATACTGTTACTTTCTCTTGAACCATAGTAATATTATTTGATCAAATCATTGAATTATTTATTTCTCTTGAAATATTTTCAATGTTTAGTTTTACACACGTCTTTTTTTAGGGGGCCTGCATCCATTATGTGGCATAGGGGTTACGTCTCGTATGAAACTTAATAGTATACCACTTCTACGAATAGCCCTTAATGCCGCATCTCTTCCGAGACCGGGGCCCTTTATCATGACTTCTGCTCGTTGCATACCTTGATCCATTACTGCCCGAATAGCATTTCCTGCTACGGTTTGAGCGGCAAAAGGTGTTCCTCTTCTTGCACCCTTGAATCCACAAGTACCGGCGGAGGACCAAGAAATTACCCGCCCCCGTACATCTGTAACAGTCACAATAGTATTGTTGAAACTTGCTTGAACATGAATAACTCCCTTTGGTATTCTACGGGCATTTTTACGTGAACTCATATGTCTATTCTTACGTGAACCAATTCTTGGTATAGGTTTTGCCATCTCATAAATATAAGCCAGAGATATATGGATATATCCATTTGACATCAAAACAGAGCTTTTATTTATTTTTATTTATTTGAACATTGGGTCCTTTAGATTTATGGAGTTCCCTTCCCCCCTTTTTTTTTCTAAAGATTCTCTATCCTTGTCTTTGTTTATGTTTTGGGTTGGAACAAATTACTATAATTCGTCCTCGCCTACGGATCAGTCGACATTTTTCACAAATTTTACGGACGGAGGCTCTTATTTTCATATTTGTCATTCCTTAACTTAATTCTGAATCTCTTTATTGGAAGAAAATAAGTTTCTTGAAATTTTGAATTTTGAATTGTATCTCCATGAAATGAATGTTGAAATTTATAAAATCACCTAATCACTAATACCATTGGGAAGTGATTCAGAAATTAAACCTTAATGAGTCTTTTTTTGTTCTTTCACTTGAGGTATCAACTAATGTGTGAGGCATAATATTAGAAACCTACCCTTTTTTCACACATACAAAAGTTCTATAATATAATTCGTATATCATAAAAGATTACCATATATAGCATAAAATTTCTCCACCGATTTTTTCTAGTCGAGCTTCTTTGTCTGTCATTATACCTCGAGAAGTAGAAAGAATTACAATCCCCATCCCTCCTAAAATTCTTGGGATTCGTTGATAATTATAATAGATTCGTAGACCGGGTCGACTGATCTGTTTTAAATTTAAAACAGTTTTATCTGGTCCTTTCCTATTCCTTTTCCTTCTATGTCGTAGGGTTAAAACCAAAAAAAGATTGTTGCTTTCCTGATGTTTCCTCATGTTTTCAATAAAACCTTCTCGTAAAAGGATTTTAAGAATGTTTTCAGTGATGTTAGTATATGGTATTCGAACTGTTCTTTTTTTATTCATGTCAGCATTTCGTATAGAAGTTAGTATGTTAGCAATAGTGTCTTTACTCATAAGAAACTAAGATTTTTGTTGTCCTCGAATTTTGATCTAATTGATATAATCAACATGCTCTTTTTTTTTTTTCTGAATTATTAAATATTTATGAGATATTAAAGGCATATACGTGAACCACAAACAATCTACTAAATTAATCAATTTCATTCAAATACTATAAGCTCTATTATGGTCTCATCTTATAATACTTCGGGTGCTAACGAAACTATTTTAGTGAAATTTAATTGTCTTAATTCCCGGGCGATTGCGCCAAAAATTCGAGTTCCTTTTGGATTTCCTTCTTGATCAATAACAACCGCAGCATTGTCATCATATCGTATTATCATACCATTGTCGCGTTTTAGTTCTTTACAAGTACGTACAATTACGGCTCTGATCACTTCTGATCTTTCTAGCGGTGTATTTGGTATTGCTTCCTTGATTACAGCAACAACAACGTCACCGATCTTAGCATATCGTCGATTACTAGCTCCTATGATTCGAATACACATCAATTTTCTGGCTCCGCTGTTATCCGCTACATTCAAATGGGTTTGAGGTTGAATCATATCGTTTTTTATCTGTTTTTTCAATGCAAGGGCAAAGCAAAGGGCTCAGTAAAAAAAAAAAGAAATATTGTTTATTCAAAACAAAATAAAGAAACCTGCAATTGGTTTTTTTCATCCGAAAAACCTCTTTCTTTTGGTTCTACATTCCTATCCTGAAATAATGAATTGAGTTCGTATAGGCATTTTGGATGCCGCTATTGAAATAGCCTTTCTGGCTATATTTTCTGGTACTCCGCTCATTTCATAAAGTATTCTACCTGGTTTAACGACAGCTACCCAATATTCGGGAGATCCTTTTCCTGAACCCATACGTGTTTCTGTAGGTCTTACTGTAACTGGTTTGTCTGGAAATATACGTACCCATATTTTTCCGCCGCGGCGTGCGTTTCGTGTCATTGCTCGTCGTCCTGCTTCTATTTGTCTAGATGTGATCCAAGCAGGTTCAAGCGCTTGAAGGGCATATCTACCGAAGCAAATACGATTACCTCGATAAGATATTCCTTTCATTCTTCCTCTATGGTGTTTACGGAATCGGGTTCTTTTGGGGTTATAGTTGATGGTTATTTATTACTTCCATCTCTACTACAGAACTGGACATGAGATTTTCTTCTCATCCAGCTCCTCACGAACGAAACGATTAACGATTATAAAATAATATACATGTATTTAATAAATTAAATAATATATTGAATCATGAGAGTCTTTGATAATTTATTAGAAATTGATATATCTTTTTTTTTTAGATATAACTAAACATACATTCGATTGATAATTATAAAAAATAAAATTTTGTTTTATTTTTATTATAAGGTTATAACGAATCTGTAGTTTGTTTTGCTTTTATATTATAATATTAGATATTGGATCGACTACAATTTTGAAATCCAAAAAATAAATATTTTCGCGGGCGAATATTTACTTTATTTAATATTCAGTTTATCGGATTAGTGCATGGCATTACTTTTATTTTAGGATTAATTCATGACACGATTTTTCAGAATAAATGAGTTCCTAGTTCATTCCGCCATCCTACCCAATGAACCATTAGGATTCGTTTTCAATAGAATCTTATGCAATCAGGGGTTCTGTCGTTCCCATCGCTTCGCGATTAATGGTTAGGTCTGGATTCTACAACGGAGCCCCTAAATGAAATTTGTTCTTGAGTCAATACTCTCAGTCTTTATTGACTCGGGGCTCTTGATTTTTTTGTTCTATTCTATAAGTCTATAAGATCTTATAAGTCTATAAGAACGATTTTATTTTGTTTAATTTAATTAGGGATCAATTAGTATTAATGCTTTATTACATTTCCCTTTATGAGATGAATCATCGACCTTACATATTGGAATTCTATATCATAGATTTTTTTTTTCTCTCTTTCTCTCACCCTTCCATTTATCTATATACTTTCCTTTTATTCTTTCGCAACTCAGAATAAAATTGGTTTTTCTTTTTTTTATCTAAAAAAGATTTCAGTTGCTACAATGATATGACCAATATATCATATCTCGACTGTTTCTTTATATCCAGATAATGCGAAACGATGAGTTGGTTATTAGTTCATACTATGGGCTGGTCTTTTTTTTTTTGAATCGAACCCTAAAAAAATTAACGAGTCACACACTAAGCATAGCAATTATAATTATATCGAATCAAATAATTAATGGAATCTTTATTCAACCTTATAGAATTATTTGTTTTTGTTTTGATTTAACAGACAAAAAAGAATGAAAGAATCTTTTTTGTTCTATTAACTGATAGACCTAAAGATAAGTTTAAGTAAAGGTTTTATTATTACTCGTCTACAAATATCCAAATTTTGATACCTAAAGCCCCATAGATAGTTCGAACTGTATAGGAACAGTAATCAATTTTAGCCCTAATGGTTTGTAGAGGTACCCTACCTTCTCTGATCCATTCGACACGTGCAATTTCTTTTCCGTCGATACGCCCTGCAATTTGTATTTGAATTCCTTTTGTACCTGCTTGTTCGGTTAATTCAATAGCTTTTTTCATTGCTTTGCGGAATGACACTCTATTTTTTAATTGTCCGGCTATAAATTC